AACCAATTTTTTATCAATGACTTAATAATATGCACTTTCTGCTTATGATCATCATAAAGTTAATTAAAATCCAATTGCTTTTGATTGTTTATCAATGTAAGTATTTAATGATTATATAATATAATTTTTTTTTCTCAATTTTTTTTATAAATATTACAGCCGCTGAAGCAGCTATTAGCTATAATTTTCGTCAATTTATCATAACAGAAAATAAACTTGTATCAATCAATCAAAATCAAATTTGTTGAATAAGTACTCTTTATTCATTATAGAAATATAGAAATTCTAATATTTCTAAATGAATAGACTATGTACATAAGTTAATTATTGTGTCCCCGAAAAAGTAAGAAATCAAAGTATCTTGGACCCTTTCTATGAGTCTATTCAGACTTAGATTCAGACTTAGATTGATTGAAAAAATTCTGATAAATTATTGATTCATCTGGTCTATAAATATATAATTTAAGTCAAAATAAAATGGACTAGATCGAAATTTTATGACATTCAAAAATTGATAGATCCAATGTCACATTCAGTAAAGATTTATGATACATGTATAGGGTGTACTCAATGTGTCCGAGCTTGCCCCACAGATGTATTAGAAATGATACCTTGGGACGGATGTAAAGCTAAGCAAATTGCTTCTGCTCCGAGAACAGAGGACTGTGTCGGTTGTAAGAGATGTGAATCCGCCTGCCCGACCGATTTCTTAAGTGTTCGAGTTTACTTATGGCATGAAACAACTAGAAGTATGGGTCTAGCTTATTGATACTTTATGAAAAATAGAATTTATATATATTTCAAATGTAATTAATATATTAATTACATTTGATTTTTTTTTACCAACACATAAAACAAAACCAGAATCAACAATATAATTTATATTGTTGATTCTGGTTTTGTTTTCTGTGGTTCAAGTGTATCTTGTCTTTATTACGAATTATTTTCCCCTGGTTTAACAAGAATTAATGTTTTTCCAATATTTGTGGATTACCTAATTTTATTTCTACCTAAAAGAATAAATAAGAAAGAATAAATAAGACAATTCAGTGGTATACTAGTTCTATATTTACATTATATAAATTATAACTGCTTATAAAACGACCTATGCATTCTTTTATCATTTCAAAATTTATGATCGTTTTATTTATGTTGTCTGTTTATATTTGTTAGTCACTTTCTTAAATTAGAAGTTCAAGTAAACGAACCATAACTATGTAGTCCTATTCCTAATAGATTGACTCCAAAATAACATATCCAAATTATAAAAAAACCCATAGAAGCCACAATTGCGGAATTGGTACCTTCAAAATTTTTATTTGTTCTAATATGTAAATAAATAGCAAATATGGTCCAAGTAATAAAAGCCCAAGTTTCTTTTGGGTCCCAATTCCAATAAGATCCCCATGCCTCATTAGCCCATACTGCTCCCGAAAGAATACCTATGGTTAAAAAGATAAAACCTAAACTAATAATACGATAACTCCAACAATCCAATTGTTGAGTCAATTGAAATTTGTAATAATTTCTTGAAGAAATAAAAAAGGTTTTTAATTTTAATAAACTATTGCTTGTTTCTGTCATGTATTGGACCTTTTCAAATGAAAAAGATTCATTTAATAAATTATTTTTTTTATGAAAAAAAATAGGAAAAATATTTATGAATTTTCTAAATGTAATGACTAGTAGAGCTACAGATAATAAAGATCCGCATAAAAGAGCCGCATAGCCTAATATCATCATACTTACGTGCATCATTAACCACTGGGATTGGAGAGCGGGTACTAATATTGTGGATTGATGTATTTCAGTGAAAAGACCTGAAGTAGCAAACCCTTGAGTACAAATAGCACTTGGCATGGTTATTGCACTTAAAGGATTTTGATGTTTTTTAAAATAAGGAACCATATGAATAATGGAAAAGCTCCATGAAAGACATATTAAGGATTCATATAAATCACTTAATGGAAAATGCCCGGAATAAATCCAATGGCTAATTAATAATCCTGTTATACAGAAAAAAGTAGCAATCATACCCTTTTCTGACGAATCATATAGTTCGATTATTTCATCGACTAATAAGATTATAAATTGAATTGTAATTACAATTGAAACGATCGAAAAGGATATATGAGTGAATATATGCTCTAAAGTAGAAAATATCATAACATCTCAAATTTCAAATTTATTAAGTTGAAAAAAAAATAGAGTATTCAAAAACAGTAATTAAGCATAGGTTACATCAAATTATACCGAATTACATATGATAAGTAATTAAATGAATTCAATGACATTTATAGTACACTTTTATTTATATTTATTTTACATAAGAAATGCGATGCCGCCACTCGGACTCGAACCGAGACGCTCTAGCACTGCTTCCTAAGAGCAGCGTGTCTACCAATTTCACCATAGCGGCTTGTCAAAAATAATAATAACATATTTTAATTCAATCGTCGAGATTTAATGAATAAAGTTAATGTTTAATATAAAAGTAGATTCAAGTCTTACAATTTTTATAAAAAGATATATTCTATATAGAATATATATAAAGTTCCAATAAAAATATAAAAATATGTATGTAAGAATATATAATTCATTAATTGAATTATATATAATTCAATTTATATATAATTATAGGTGAGTTGATGGGGAAAATTCCCCATCCACAAAATGATAAAACATCCTAAAAATCAAAAATCAATAAATAAAGATTCAAAAGAAATCAATTTATCGTGTTTGTGTGTCTTTTCTTTTTTTAATTTAAAAACTAAACCAATAAGTAAATAACATATTTTTGTGTCTATATTATAATAAGAGAAAATAAAATTACATTCATTTTCTATTTTCTAAATTGAAAAATGAAAGAAAAAGACTCAAAACTTTTCTCATTTATTTGTTGTCGTAAAAAAAACTTTTTGAGTTACCGGTAAAAAAAGATTTAGCTAATGAAAAAGCTTTCAATGCTGCCCAATATCCCTTTTTTTTCCAAATGTTCTTACGAATACGCTTTTTTGATCTAGAAGTACGCTTCTTTGGAACTGCCATTCAAAAATTAATAGGTTTTTTATTAGTTGGATGTGAAAGACATCTATTTTTATTCTCAATCTATTAAGATTCAAGACATAATACAAGACTTTATAAAATAAGTAATCTATTTGATTCTTGTTTCAATCTTTTTTTTTTTTATTTTTTTACATATAACTTATCATCTTTGTTATTACTTGTTATTACTAATCAATAATCCATCTATTATCTGACAAAATATTCATTTTATAGAATATCATAGATAGAAATAGAAAATATTCATTACAATTGGGATTTTTTGTAGATTCGATGCATGTAAAAATTGATTATATATTATATAGCAATAGCATGTAAAATACAGTTTTTATTTTTATGCATGCTTATGAAAGCCTTTCATAGAGAAAGGCTTTCTCTCTTCAAAAAACTTTCTCTATTTTCTTATTTTTATTATTGAATATATATATAACAGAGTTTCTTTTATTCCTATTAACAATTTAGGATTAGGGATAGGCGAAATCGGACCTGGTTCTTACATATCTCTCGTTATTTGGGACCCTATTCCCCTTCTATCTATAAATAGCTTTGATTGTCCATCTTTTGGATATGATAGAATATATAGCAGGCATCCTACGGATAATTCCAATCGAAGCAATTGGATGTCCGATTCGAACCTATATGACATGACCGATCAATAGAAAGACTCCAACACTCCACCTTTTGTCATATATTCCATACACCGCACTAGATAGATATCATATTCATGGAATACGATTCACTTTGAAGATGCCTTGGTGGTGAAATGGTAGACACGCGAGACTCAAAATCTCGTGCTAAATAGCGTGGAGGTTCGAGTCCTCTTCAAGGCAGAATATTGAAAATGCTCATTGAAATGGAAAGAAGTTCGGCAGCGGATCACGAAATATTGGTGATCTTCTCCTGAATGGGGAGTCCGCTTTGAAATCGTCCGCCCTGCACCCACTCCCCAAGTATATACTTCAAAAGGAATCACAAGGGGTAGATTGATACAATCGAAAACTCTGGTAAAAAGCCCGCTCGTAACCCAGCAGATAAAGTCCATTACATAGTCCGTTTTAGGAATTGATGACTTAACCATTCAGTGACTTTGGTTTGGCACTGGGCATTACCAAAATGGGTACTATACAATGGATACTCTTGGGTCAGGTGAATTTCAAAATAGACGCCTTTTGGCATTCCAGCCTTCCTTCTCCTTTCAGGGCCTATCCGAAAGAGAATCCAGTACTTCTTGGTCGTCAATATCTGAATAGGACGAACCACCCCGCGCGTGGATATCTTTGCTTCGGAACAAAACAATTAGAATTAGGCTCGATCAACTGGAATGGGTATTATCCATATAGGAGATCTTCCAATTGAGAAGATCCATCGACCTGAGACGAAAAGAAAGGTCTATTTCATATGATGATATGCGTCTTTTGAATTTTCCAATAGATTTCCATCTTTCATTAATGGAAATTTTTTGATGTAGTGAGTAATAGCTCTGGTTGTTCGCTGTTCAAGAATTCTTGTTTAGGCAGTTCATACCACCCAGTCAATTATGTTCCGCTGAATCCCTATTTCATGGCCACATCTCTTTCCGGTTAAGTAATGGGAAACCTTTCTCCTGTTACATGAATCAAATAAGTTAAGAGTTTGATCAAACGCTCTTGGTGAAAAAAATGTGAATGAAAGATCCCGCTGAATCGGGTCCATGAATCTAAGAAATGGTGAGAATTCTTAATCTCTCTCAATTCGAAAATACAGGATTTGAATGTATCTACCTTCATAAATAGAATTCTTCCTCTAAATTGCATTGATTTATATTCAAAATTTCCTTTCAATTGGAATTTGGTTATTCACCATGTAAGAGGATCCCACTAAGCATCCATGGCTGAATGGTTAAAGCGCCCAACTCATAATTGGCGAATTCGTAGGTTCAATTCCTACTGGATGCACGCCAAGGGGACCCTCCAATAAGTCTATTGGAATTGGTTCTTGATCAAAGGAATCTCATCATCAATACATAACGAATTGGTGTGGTATATTCATATCAAAGATAGCAATCGTAAGATCTAGCATTCTTAATTTAAACTCAAACTCATAAGGAAGAAAATAGATTTATGGATGGAATAATAAAAGATATAGTACTTACAGACAAAAGTTTTCTGTTATTGTTAAAAAATCAATATACTTTTCATGTCGAATCAGGATTAACTAAGACAGAAATAAAGCATTGGGTCGAACTCTTCTTTGGTGTCAAGGTGATGGCCGTGAATAGTCATCGACTCCCGGGAAAGGTTAAAAGAATGGGACCTATTAGAGGACATACAATGCGTTACAGACGTATGATCATTACGCTTCAACCGGGTTATTCTATTCCACCTATTGTCAAGAAAACAACTTAAATCCAAATACTTAATAGCATGGCGATACATTTATACAAAACTTCTACCCCGAGCACACGCAATGGAGCCGTAGACAGTCAAGCGAAATCCAATCCACGAAAGAAAAACAATTTGATTTATGGACAGCATCGTTGTAAAGGTCGTAATGCCAGAGGAATCATTACCGCAAGGCATAGAGGGGGAGGTCATAAGCGTCTATACCGTCAAATAGATTTTCGACGGAAAGAAAAAGACATATATGGTAGAATCGTCACCATCGAATACGACCCTAATCGAAATGCATACATTTGTCTCATCCACTATGGGGATGGTGAGAAGAGATATATTTTACATCCCAGAGGGGCTATAATTGGAGATACCGTTATTTCTGGTACAGAAGTTCCTATACAAATGGGAAATGCCCTAACTTTGAGTGCGGTTTGAACTATGGATTTACGTAATTGGAAGTAACCAATTAGGTTTACGACGAAACCTAGAAATCGATCACTGATCCAATTGGAGTACCTCTACAGGATAGACCTCAACAGAAAACTGAAGAGTAAGGGTAGCAAGTGATTGAGTTCAGTAGTTCCTCATATAAAATTATTGACTCTAGAGATATAGTAATATGGAGAAGACAAAATTGTTTCAAGCACCGACAGAATCAGAAGTGCCCCCTGTTTAAAAAAAAAAAGAGGAGAACGGATTATTCACATTTCATTTGATGGTCAGAGGCAAATGGAAAGCTAAGGAGTGGTAGTTCTAAGGATTTCCCGGGGAAAAATAGAGATGTCTCCTACGTTACCCTTCATATGTGGAAGTATCAATGTAATTTCATAGAGTCATTCGGTCTGAATGCTACATGAAGAACATAAGCCAGATGACGGAACGGGAAGACCTAGGATGTAGAAAATCATACCATGAATGATTTGGAAGATTTGGATTCCTATATATATACACTCATTTGGTACTTCATGGTATGATATTGATCAGATCCATCTGTATAGATATCATCATCTACATCCAGAAAGCCGTATGCTTTGGAAGAAGCTTGTACAGTTTGGGAAGGGGTTTTGATTGATCAAAAAGAAGAATCTACTTCAACCGATATGCCCTTAGGCACGGCCATACATAACATAGAAATCACACTTGGAAAGGGTGGACAATTAGCTAGAGCAGCAGGTGCTGTAGCAAAACTGATTGCAAAAGAGGGTAAATCGGCCACATTAAAATTACCTTCTGGAGAGGTCCGTTTGATATCCAAAAACTGTTCAGCAACAGTCGGACAAGTGGGTAATGTTGGGGTGAGCCAGAAAAGTTTGGATAGAGCCGGATCTAAACGTTGGCTAGGTAAACGTCCTGTAGTCAGAGGAGTCGTTATGAACCCTGTAGACCATCCCCACGGGGGTGGGGAAGGAAGGGCCCCAATTGGTAGAAAAAAACCCGCAACCCCTTGGGGTTATCCTGCACTTGGGAGAAGGAGTAGAAAAAGGAAGAAATATAGTGATCATTTGATTCTTCGTCGACGTAGTAAATAGGAAAGAAAATAGAATTTTTTTTCTTTCCTATTTACAAAAAAGAAAAAAAAAAAGAGGAGTAATTCACTTGAATATGACACATTCACGAAAAAAAAATCCTTTTGTAGCAAACCATTTATTAAGAAAAATAAAGACACTTAACAAACGATCAGAAAAAGAAATAATAGTAACTTGGTCCCGGTCATCTACTATTATACCCACAATGATTGGTCATACTATTGCTATACATAACGGAAAAGAACATCTACCTATTTTTATAACAGAGGGTATGGTAGGCCATAAATTAGGAGAATTTTCCCCTACTCGAAATTTCCGAGGACATGCGAAAAATGACAATCGATCTCGTCGTTAATATTTATGAAGATTTCATAAAATCATTTCAATATTAAAGAATATACAAATATATAACAAAATAAAAATGGGCAAAAATGGGCGAACGACGGGAATTGAACCCGCGAATGGTGGATTCACAATCCACTGCCTTAATCCACTTGGCTACATCCGCCCCGTTCCGTTACTATTTGGATTTGATTTATTTTGAAATCATTTCAATTTTTTGACGTTTCTATCTTAGAAATGAAATCTTTTCGATATCAATATTGGGTTAGGGAAAAGATTCAATAAAAAAAACGAAGACTATTACTTTATTTTAATGAGATTTTAATGAGAGGTTCATCTTATGCTAGATTTAATAAATAGTAAAAAGAAAATTGTACTTCCTTATACACAAACATACGCTTTTGGTGGAAATATACGTATGTCTGCTGATAAAGCACGAAGAATAATTGATCAAATTCGCTGGCGTTCCTATGAAGAAACACTTATGATACTAGAACTCATGCCTTATCGAGGCTGTTATCCAATTTTTAAATTACTTTATTCTGCAGCAGCAAATGCTAGTCACAATAAGGAATTAGACAAAAGAAATTTAAAAATTACTAAAGCTGAAGTAAATGAAAGTTCTACAATGAAAAAATTAAAACCTAGAGCGCGAGGGCGTGCCTATCCGATAAAAAGACGAACTTGTAATATAACTCTGGAATTGACCGATATATCTTTTTATGCAGATCTTTGTAAAGATATAGAAGACTATTATGGTGATTATAGACCAGAGGTTTTTGAAAAGAATGATGATTATCCTATAGTATATAACACAGAATTAAGAATACCTACATGGATCAATAGGGTAAAAAGTAAAGATAAGTTCAAAAAGATAGTGAGTCACTATATGCATCTTAGTAATAGAATGTGTGAGGAAATATGGGACAAAAAATAAATCCACTTGGTTTCAGACTTGGTACAACTCAAAGTCATTATTCTCATTGGTTTGCACAACCAAAAAAATATTCTGAAGGTCTACAAGAAGATCAAAAAATACGAGACTATATAAAAAGTTATATACAAAAAAATATGAAAATATCTTCTGGTGTCGAGGGAATTGCACGTATAGAGATTCAAAAAAGAATCGATCTTATTCAAGTTATAATTTATATGGGATTCCCAAAATTATTAATAGAAGGTGGACCTCAAAAAATTGAAGAATTACAACTGAATTTACAAAAAGAAATTAATTGTGTGAATCAAAAAATAAACATTGCTATTACAAGAATTTCAAACCCTTATGGACATCCTAAAATTCTTGCAGAATTTATAGCCGGACAATTAAAGAATAGGGTTTCTTTTCGAAAAGCAATGAAAAAAGCTATTGAATTAAATGAACAGACAGATACAAAAGGAATTAAAGTACAAATTGCAGGACGTCTCGATGGAAAAGAAATTGCACGTGTTGAATGGATCAGAGAAGGTAGAGTTCCTTTACAAACAATTAGAGCTAAAATTGATTATTGTTCTTACACAGTTCGAACTATCTATGGGGTATTAGGGATCAAAATTTGGATATTTTTAGAAGATCAATAAAAACCTTTACCCAATTTTTTCTTTTTGTTTTCTACACTAACAGAATCAAAAAAAAAAATAAATTTTAGGTAAAAATATAAATTCTATAAGGTTGAATAAAAAATTCGAATTACTACTTGATATTAATAGAATTGCTATGCTTAGTGTGTGACTCGTTGATTTTTATTGTTAGACTTAGTATTCACTAATAATAAACTCATCGTTTTCTTTACATTATCTGTATAAAAAGAACCAGTCAAGATATGATCTATTGGTCATATTATTGTAGCAACTTAAATCTTTTTTGTTTCTATAAACAAAAGAAAACTAATCTGATTCTTAAATTGAAAGAAAAAAAAATGAAAGTATGCAGATAAATGGAAAGTTGATAGAAAGAAAGAAAAACAAATATGGATGATATAGAATTCCAATATGTGTAAGGTCTATGAAAAAAATCTCATAAAATAAAAAAAAAACACAATGTAACAAAGCATCTATACTAATAGAAAAAAGAAAGAGCTTAAAGTCAATAAAGACTGAGACGATTGACTTAAAAAAAGTGGATTTGATTAGAAAAGCTCCGTTGTAATTTTCAGACCTAACCATTAATTGAAAACGATGGGAACGAGACGAAACCTGTGAATGCAGAAGATTCTACGGAAAGTTAATCTTAATGATTCATTAGGTCGGATGGCGAAACAAACCAGAGACAGATGGATTTAGTCTGAAAAGTCATGAGTTAACCCTACAACTTCAATCAAGATTGAAAGAGTAAATATTCGCCCGCGAAATTGTTTCTTTTATGTTCAATTTTTTTTTTGATCTCGAAAAAGAAATAATTAAAAAAACAAAATACTGATTATTCATATATCATATAAAATATCATATAAAAAAATTATAAAAAAACTCTAAATTAAATAGAATATATGTGTATACTATTCTTTAATTGAATAATTGAATCATTTAATTGTTTTCCTCGCGAGGAGCTGGATGAGAAGAAATCCTCATGTCCAGTTCTGCAGTAGAGATGGAATTGATAAAAAACCATCAACTATAACCCAAAAAGAACTCGATTTCGTAAACAACATAGAGGAAGAATGAAAGGAAGATCTTATCGAGGCAATCGTATTTGTTTTGGTAGATATGCTCTTCAGGCACTTGAACCCGCTTGGATAACATCTAGACAAATAGAAGCAGGTCGACGAGCAATGACACGAAATGTACGCCGCGGTGGAAAAATATGGGTACGCATATTTCCAGACAAACCAGTTACAGCAAGACCTGCAGAAACACGTATGGGTTCGGGAAAAGGATCTCCAGAATATTGGGTCTCTGTGGTTAAACCTGGTAGGATCCTTTATGAAATGAGTGGAGTAGGAGAAAATATAGCCAGAAGGGCTATTTCAATAGCAGCATCAAAAATGCCCATACGAACTCAATTCATTATTGCAGAATAGATATATAGATCTAAGAATATATAAATTGTTTTTTTTTACATTTTTACAAACAATATTTCTTTATTTTTTTTTTACTTCGGACTTTCAGCTTTAAAAGACTATAGAATATAGTAAAAAAAAAACGATATGATTCAACCTCAAACCCATTTGAATGTAGCAGATAATAGCGGGGCAAAAAAATTGATGTGTATTCGAATCATAGGAACTAGTACTCGACGATATGCTCATATCGGTGACATTATTGTTGCTGTGGTAAAAGAAGCAATACCAAACACACCAATAGAAAGATCGGAAGTTATTAGAGCTTTAATTGTACGTACTTCTAAAGAACTCAAACGCGACAACGGTATGATAATAAGATATGATGACAACGCTGCAGTTGTCATTGATCAAGAGGGAAATCCAAAAGGAACTCGAATTTTTGGCGCGATCCCTCGGGAATTGAGACAGTTAAATTTCACTAAAATCGTTTCATTAGCGCCTGAAGTATTATAAAAAAAAAAGAAAGATAGATAATAGATAATCTATGGATGTATAGATAATAGATAGTCTATATATCTATAGATTATCTGAATGAAAATAAAATAGATTCATTAAATTGAGTGGATTGTATATCATGTAGATTCCTTGAATAAAATAAGAATAAAATAATTCATAAAAACTGTCACGTTAATTATATTATCTCAAAATTCGTAAGTAACAAGAATTTTAGTTTATCATGAGTAAGGACACTATTGCTGACATAATAACCTCTATAAGAAATGCTGACATGAATAGAAAGGGAACAGTTCGAATCACATATACTAATATAACCGAAAGTGTTGTGAAAATACTTTTACGAGAAGGTTTTATTGAAAACGTGAGAAAACATAAAGAAAGAGACAAATATTTTTTAGTTTTAACCTTACGACATAAAAGGAATAGAAAGGGATCTTATAGGCCTATTTTAAATTTAAAACGAATTAGTCGGTCTGGTTTACGAATCTATTCGAATTACAAACGAATTCCTAAAATTTTAGGCGGGATGGGAATTTTAATTCTTTCTACTTCTCGAGGTATAATGACAGACCGAGAGGCTAGACTCGAAAAAATCGGCGGAGAAATTTTGTGTTGTATATGGTAATCCTTCTCATATTCTAATAGAAAATACGAAATTGATTCTGAATTTCCTTTTTTTTTTTATTTTTTTTTATAAAATTAAAAATTTTCGTAAAAAAAAAAGGGGGGCTCATAAAGATTGAATTACTGAATTGCTTGCCAATGAATGGTATGTTCGCAGTTCTTTTAGTAAAAAAAGATTCAATTCTAGGATATATTCTAGGATATAGATACAACGCCAGTTTAGATGTATACTACCCCTGGATAGACTCAAAACTCAAATGAAGTAAGTCATTATGATTCAATCAAAATCAGGGAACATATCTTTTAAAGATTCCACAACAAGAAACAAGAGTTCAAATGCTTAAGTGATTTTTTTTAACTGTACCTTTTCTTCCTTTGATCAAAATCAAAATAAGAATCAAATTCGAGTTGAAAAATTTTAAGAAACTTATTTTCTTCCAATTCAGTAGATTAGAAAAGAAATTTAGTTTAGGAATTCAAAATATGAAAATAAGAGCTTCCGTTCGTAAAATTTGTGAAAAATGTAGACTAATCCGTAGGCGAGGACGGATTATAGTAATTTGTTCGAACCCAAAACATAAACAAAGACAGGGATAATCTTTGTAATAAAAGCTAACAAAACTCTCTTCTATCTAAAAATAAAGACCAACTGTACAAATAAATTAAACAAATCAAGAAAAAAAAATAAAAAAGGATCAGATCCTTTTTTAACATGAAATGGATATATCCATAGAGATCGTACTTCTATTTATAAAATGATCAAAAAAAGATGGCAAAACCTATAACAAGAATTGGTTCACGTAAAAATGTACGTATTGGTTCACGAAAGAGTACTCGTAAAATACCAAAAGGTATTATTCATGTTCAAGCAAGTTTCAACAATACGATTGTGACTGTTACAGATGTACGAGGTCGGGTTATTTCTTGGTCCTCCGCCGGTACTTGTGGATTCAAAGGCACAAGAAGAGGGACACCCTTTGCTGCTCAAACCGCAGCAGGAAATGTGATTCGAACAGTAGTAGATCAAGGTATGCAACGAGCAGAAGTAATGATAAAAGGTC